GATCAGTATCCGAATTTTATTCTATTGTATATCTATCTAAATAAATAAATAGAAAATAAAAAAAGAAGGTTATTTTCTTGATTTGTTCTAGAGAAATGGAACTCCAATTTTTTTTCCTAAAATAAAAAGAGATTATCCCTTATGTCAAAAATGAAAACAAATAGAGAAAAAAAGCCGGCTATCGGAATCGAACCGATGACCATCGCATTACAAATGCGATGCTCTAACCTCTGAGCTAAGCGGGCTCTCATAACACAAATTGTGGATTTATCGTAATTATTTCCTAAACTACTGGGATCTTAGTTATTAATTGTTTTATATTAGCTCTTCATAACCAAATTACTATATCATAATCAATCATAATCAAATAAATACAAACATAGAAAAAATATAAACTATCCAATAGTTATTATTTATTTGATATTTTAGTATATATCCTAAAAATCAGAATAATTTTAAGATAAGAATTTTATTAAGATAAGAATAAGAATTTTAATTAATAGTTAGTTAATTATTAATTAACTAGTTAAATAGAATACTATTTTGATCGATTTATCAAATAATTTTGATCAATAAAACAATATCGTCATTTTAATTCGTATAGTCAAATTCTCTTTTTTGTTTTGAATTCCATTTTATTCATTTTTTGAATATTTTTGCTTCTTTATTTCGATTATTTTAATATTTCAAGAATAATATTTTAATATTTCAAGAATAAATAGAATAGAATTCATATTTTCATCTAATCTATATGAATATCTAAATATAGATATGTACTTATCCCGATATCCTGATTATTAGATAGGAAGATTATTTGTTTCTATATATATTCTTTATATATTCTTTAATATTCTAGAATTAGAATACCTTAAAATAAAATTCTATATTAAAAAAAAAAAATTCTATATAAAAACTCTATATAAATATAGATATAGAAAATAGTAAAGAGTATATAGAATACTATCTTAAAATTAAAATTTCTATTTTAAATAGTCTCATTTTTTAGAATTTTAAATAATGACTAATTAGATTACAGTAAACAGTAATTTATATTACAAAATTCGTATGCATTAAGATGAACTATGTATAATGTATATAAAAAAGAATGTATCGATAGAAATTGGATAAGTAAATAGAAATTTGATATTTCTATTGAATTTCTAAATGAATGTCAAATTTGAAATTAATAAATAGATTTTTGATTTTCGTTTTGTTATTATAAGGTCTGTATCTGTCTGCTCTAAGGAAAAAAAGAATCGAACGTTAGAGTATTCTAAATACTCTCAAAAAATCAAAGAAGGAGGGACATATAAAATAGAGATAAATGTAGTATATATCTCTGTATATTGAATTGCGAATACACAGATAATAAAATCATTTCTGATTCGACTAAATATGGCTATCTGATATAGATGAAAGAAAATCAATCAAACAAATAGAAGGAAATTTTTCCAAAAATGGGAGTAGGTTTCTAATAAATTCAACAGTTCCATCATATAATTCTCATAATACAAATGAAAAAACATCCTAATGAGATATGATATCAATCTCAAAGAAAAAAACGGGGGATATGGCGAAATTGGTAGACGCTACGGACTTAATTGGATTGAGCCTTGGTATGGAAACTTACCAAGTGAAAACTTTCAAATTCAGAGAAACCCTGGAATTAAAAATGGGCAATCCTGAGCCAAATCCTTCTTTCCGAAAACAAATAAATAAAAGTTCAGAAAGTTAAAATCAAAAAAGGATAGGTGCAGAGACTCAATGGAAGCTGTTCTAACAAATGGAGTTGACAACATTTACTCTTTCAATAGAATAATATTGATTGATCAAATCAGTCACTCCACCATAGTCTGATGGATCTTTTGAATAACGGATTAATCAGACGAGAATAAAGATAGAGTCCCATTCTACATGTCAATACCGACATCAATGAAATTTTTAGTAAGAGGAAAATCCGTCGACTTTAGAAATCGTGAGGGTTCAAGTCCCTCTATCCCCAAAAGCCCGTTTAATTCGCTAATTTTTTATCCTATATCCCTTTTTTGAATTAAAATTCAAAACAAAAAGTATTTTTTTTTTTTATTTAGTTGACATAGACTCAAGTAATTTCCTAAAATTAGGGTGGTGTGTCAAGAATGGTCGGGATAGCTCAGCCGGTAGAGCAGAGGACTGAAAATCCTCGTGTCACCAGTTCAAATCTGGTTCCCGGCGATTCATTTCTATGAGTATCTATTCCCAAATTTCTTAAAATTTGGGAATAGATACATATTTTTTAGTGGTCTTGATCATCATACATAATTTATCTAGGCGTACGGAGATATACTCTTTCTAGCTAAAGAATGAATAGATGTATATTCTAGGTATAGAAAGTTAGTCTGAAAATGAATGATTCCATTTTGTTTCGATTTTTTCTGCGCTCCAAAAAGAATCTTACTATTTTAACAATATTCAAATCGTAAAATTACTTGGTTGAAAGGCCAAAAAGTTGAATCTAGGG